GCGTGGTTCTATGGGGTGGTGGCGGATCTAGAGGGATAGCTGTCTAAGGAAAATTAATTCATTAAAGTAGCATGCTTGTATCAATATGGGTTGGTGACCATGAAATGTGGTTTGGGCTGTTAGATTATCTCTTGATTGATAGTATATAGTCTGGGCTAGGGTATGCTGTGTCAGAGGTCTTGTTTTTGGGGTTTGGCAGGACATTAGTAGTTGGCATGGCGACCCATTTTCATGGGGGGGGTAGGGGGGGGTTTGTGATAGCATAGCCGCGGCGGCGGGTGCGTACGTGTATGCGTACGTGTATGCGTACGTGTATGCGTACGTGTATGCGTACGTGTATGCGTACGTGTATGCGTACGTGTATGCGTACGTGTATGCGTACGTGTATGCGTACGTGTATGCGTACGTGTATGCGTACGTGTATGCGTACGTGTATGCGTACGTGTATGCGTACGTGTATGCGTACGTGTATGCGTACGTGTATGCGTACGTGTATGCGTACGTGTATGCGTACGTGTATGCGTACGTGTATGCGTACGTGTATGTCCTGCTACCATTGAACGAATGTCCTGCTACCATTGACTCTATGGCGCCCCGCAGGGTTTCTGCCTGATGGACTTCCTGGTTGTGTATGCTCGTGAGTTTGCACCCTAGTGGCTGTGTTAGTGATCCATATCCTGGTCGATTGACTTTATGTCCTTGAGGACCTAGGTATAGCCAGTCGCACATTCTTAGATTTAAGTCCAGCTTCAATTGAATTGACTGTGACGGGGCCTTTGACGGCCGTAGGTGAGTCCAAGCATCCCTTAAAAATTAAAAGATACCAGAGGCATGACATCACAGTTATGTGTCGGCATGGGCTGATTAGTCACTAATCCATCGAGATGTCTTATTTAAGGGGAATGAATAGGCGATTTTAGGTGAGATGGCCCTGAAGAAAGAACCAGATGCCGTTTACGACCCAGTATTAGAAACCCCCAGGACGTATGGGCCCGGGGCGAGAAGAGGGGTCCTTTTCACAAGGGTTGTTGGTTTCACGTGAGTTGGTAGATCAAGAGATAAACCGTTGGAGGTGGTATGCGTGTTGGCTTGAAATGATTTGACTTGGATGGGGTATGGACGATCAAGGTGCTAATGTATTCAGAGATATGCATGGGGTAATACAGTTATGTACGATTATACATGATATGTACTATATGTTTTGTTATGGGGTAGAGAGTGTTATGCACGAATTACATAGGCTTTTTGTCAAGGAATAGTTTAAAATAGAATGTCAACTTTGGGTGTTGATGGTGGGGCTTCAGCCTTTTCCTTGAGTCTTTGGGGGAAATTTATTCCCCTTTTCTGGTTTACAAGACCAGTGTAATTAATATACTACATAGACCTTCATTTTAGGAGGTGGTTTTCCATAATACTGATGAAGGGCATCAAGATGAGAATAAGTGAGAAGTAAAGAATAGATGCTAGTTGGCCGATGATGATGAAGGGGTGTTCAACTGGTTGTCCGCCGATTCATGTGAGGGTTAGGAGGTCTGCAACTAGCAATCAAAAAAGGCATTGGCTGAGGGGTCGGAATATTATGCTACGTTGTTTTGATGTATGTAGAAGTGGCATGAGAATTAAGATTAGGATGGATAGGACTAGGGCTAGTACTCCTCCAAGTTTATTAGGAATAGACCGGAGGATGGCGTAGGCAAATAGGAAATATCACTCTGGTTTGATATGTGGAGGGGTATTAAGAGGGTTGGCTGGAATATAGTTGTCTGGATCTCCTAGGAGGTCTGGGGAAAATAGGACTAGTATTAGGAGTGCTAGGATTATGGCTAGTGCGCCTAGCATGTCTTTGATTGTGTAATAGGGGTGGAAGGGGATTATGTCTATGTCTGATGGGATTCCGGTGGGGTTATTTGATCCAGTTTCGTGTAGGAATAGGAGATGGACTATAACTAGGGCTGCAATGATAAAGGGAAGGAGGAAGTGGAAGGCAAAGAATCGTGTTAGAGTGGCTTTATCTACTGAGAATCCACCTCAGATTCATTCTACAAGGTTTGTTCCGATGTAGGGGATTGCTGAGAGTAGGTTAGTAATGACCGTTGCCCCTCAGAAGGATATTTGGCCTCATGGGAGGACATATCCTATGAAGGCTGTTGCCATAACAGCAAAGAGTAGGAGAATTCCCACATTTCAGGTCTCTATAAAGATATAAGATCCGTAGTATAGGCCTCGGCCTACATGTAGGAATAAGCAGATAAAGAATATGGATGCTCCGTTGGCATGTAGGTAGCGCAGAATTCAGCCGTAGTTGACGTCCCGGCAGATGTGGGTTACGGATTGAAAGGCGGTTGCTGTGTCTGAGGTGTAATGTATTGCTAGGAATAATCCTGTTAGGATTTGAATGCCTAGGCAGATTCCTAGTAGAGAGCCAAAGTTTCATCATGAGGAGATGCTTGATGGGGCTGGTAAGTCGATTAGGGAGTCGTTAATGATTTTGAGTAGAGGGTGTGATTTTCGGGTGTTGGTCATTTTGGTTCTTGTAGTTGAAATACAACGGTGGTTTTTCATGCCATTGGTCATGGTTTAAGTCCATGTGGGAATAATGATGACATATGTTGTGTTTATTTTGAGTACAATTTTTGTGGTGGGGTTTGTGGGGTTTTCTTCCAAGCCTTCTCCTATTTATGGGGGAGTTGGATTGATTGTTAGTGGAGGTGTCGGTTGTGGTATTGTCATAAATTTTAGTGGTTCTTTTTTGGGTTTAATGGTATTTTTAATTTATTTGGGTGGAATAATGGTAGTTTTTGGATATACGACGGCTATGGCTACAGAATTATATCCAGAGGTATGAGTTTCTAGTAAGGTTGTGCTGGGAGCTTTTTTACTGGGTTTGGTTATGGAAGTGGCGTTAGTTTCATATGTGTTGAAGGAGGAGATTGTTGGGCTAGCAATTGAGTTTAATGATTTAGGTGATTGGGTTGTCTATGATGTTGAAGACTTTGGGTTTATTGGTAAGGAGGCTATTGGTGTTTCTGCTTTGTATAGTTATGGTACATGATTAGTGATTATTACTGGTTGATCTTTGCTGGTGGGAGTTGTGGTGATTATAGAGATTACTCGTGGTAATTAGAGTGTGAAAAGTATGGTTAGGCTTAGGGCAAGTGTAATTATGAAAGATAAAAAATATAATTTTACTTGACCCTTTTGACTTGAGATGAGTGTTGAGGATTTTATTTGGAAGAAGGAGATTGATTTTGGAAGTGTGTTTTCTAATCAGGTTAGGTCAAGTAATGCTGATGCTACTTTTTGGCTTATTAATAAGTTGATGAGTGGTTGAATTCGGTGAACAGTGGTTGGGAAGTAGCCTAAGAGATTTGAGAACTTAAAATATTTAGAGGGTTTTTCATGTTTTAGGTTTTGTGTTGCTGTGTTGAGTTCCAGGGCTACGATGAAGCCTAGCAGGGTGATTAATATGGCTGTAATTTTTAGGTATGTTGGTATAGTTATTTGAGGGATTGTAGTAGGAGTAATATTGTTTGAGATGAAGAAGCCGGCGAAGATACTTCCTATTAGGAGGCGTTTAATGGGATTAATTAGAAGCGGATTATTTTCATTAATTAGAACGAGGGTTGGGAAGCGTGGTTGTCCTAATAGGGCGAAGTAAATAATTCGAGTGCTGTATACGGCTGTGAGGGAGGTGGCTATAAGTGTAACTATTAGGGCTCAGGCGTTGGTATAAGACGTGTTAATAGATTCGATGATAAGATCTTTTGAGTAAAACCCTGTAAGGAAGGGCATGCCTGTTAGGGCTAGGCTTCCGGTGATTAACGCTGAAGTTGTAAATGGAAGTGTTTTGTAGAGACCCCCTATTTTTCGGATGTCTTGTTCGTCATTTAGACTGTGAATAATGGATCCCGAGCATAGGAAAAGTATTGCTTTAAAAAATGCGTGGGTGCAGATGTGGAGAAATGCTAGGTGGGGTTGATTGATGCCTACTGTAACTATTATTAGGCCTAGTTGGCTGGAAGTGGAAAACGCTACAATTTTTTTGATGTCGTTTTGGGTGAGAGCACAGATAGCTGTAAACAGTGTGGTTACTGCACCCAGGCATAGTATGGTGGTTTGGATAGTCTTGTTATTTTCTGCTAGCGGGTAAAATCGGATCAGGAGGAAAATACCAGCTACTACTATGGTGCTAGAGTGAAGTAGGGCTGAGACGGGAGTTGGTCCTTCTATGGCTGAGGGAAGTCAAGGGTGGAGTCCGAATTGAGCTGACTTCCCTGTTGCTGCCAGTAGTAGTCCTGTGAGTGGGAGGTTCGTGTTGTTTGGGTTAAGGATAAAGATTTGTTGAAGTTCTCAAGTATTAAGATTAAATAGGAATCATGCTATAGCTAGGAGGAATCCTACGTCTCCGATGCGGTTATATAAGATTGCTTGGAGCGCTGCTGTGTTGGCGTCGGTTCGTCCGTATCATCAGCCAATGAGCAGGAATGATATGATACCTACTCCTTCTCAGCCGATAAATAGTTGAAAGAGGTTGTTGGCTGTTACTAGAATTATTATTGTGATAAGAAATATTAGAAGATATTTGAAGAATCGGTTGATATTGGGGTCTGAGTGTATATATCATATCGAGAATTCTATAATGGATCATGTGACGAATAGTGCTACGGGTATGAAAATCATGGAGAAATAGTCTAGTTTGAAGCTGAGGCTTAGTTTTAGGGTTTGGATAGTTATTCAATGTCAATTTGAGATTATTGTTTCTTGGCCCGATTGGATGAAAATTATGGTTGGGATTAGGCTTATTAGGAAGGCGTATGAGATTATAGTTTTTACGTAGTTAGGGTAAGATTTTTTGGTGTAGAGATTAGAGTTTGAAATTATAATTGGTGCTGTTAGGATCAGGAGGGACAGTATTGTGAAGGAGGCAAGTAGGTTTATTACTTTTATTTGGAGTTGCACCAATTTTTTGGTTCCTAAGACCAACGGATAGCTTCTATCCTTTAAAAGTGGAGAAAAAGCCGCGTTGTTATACGCGGAGGCATGAGTTAGCAGTTCTTGCAAGCTTTTTCGGTGGATAAGAGTTTTTGGTCTCTGTTGCTAGATTCACAATCTAGTGTTTTGCTTAAACTATATCTACAGTAAAGAGTACCCAGAATAATTTTGGGGTTGATTGATAGGAGGAGTAAGGGTATTATGTGTATTGCTATTAGGGTATTTTCTCGGGTGTAGGATGGTGGGAGATTATTGATGTGATGTGTTTGTTTACCTCGTTGAGTTGTAATGAGCATGTATAGGGAGTATAGGGCAGTAATAACAATGTTAATTCCCATAAGGATAATTGATAGTGAGGATCATGAGAATGTTGATATTACTACAAATAGTTCTCCAATTAAGTTAATTGAGGGGGGCAAGGCTAGATTAGTCAGGCTAGCTAGTAGTCATCAGGCGGCTATAAGGGGGAGTATTGTTTGGAGACCCCGAGCTAGGATTATGGTGCGGCTGTGGATTCGTTCATAATTAGTATTGGCAAGACAGAATAGTATAGATGAGGTAAGTCCGTGTGCAATTATTAGGGCTGTTGCTCCTATGTAGCTTCATGGGGTTTGAATGAGGATAGCCACGATGACTAGTGCTATGTGGCTGACTGATGAGTATGCGATTAGCGATTTTAGGTCTGTTTGGCGTAAGCAAATCGAACTTGTTATAATTATACCTCATAAGGATAGTATTAGAAACGGGTATGCTATAAAGTTGGTGGTTGGATTTAGTAAAGTTGTAATTCGTAGCATGCCATAGCCCCCCAGTTTGAGCAATACGGCTGCAAGGACTATTGAGCCAGCAATTGGAGCTTCTACATGGGCTTTTGGTAATCATAGGTGTAAGCCGTATAAGGGTATCTTTACTATGAAGGCTATTATGCATGCTAATCATAGGAGGGAGTTGCTTCAGGAGTTTTCTAGTGAGCTAGAACAGTGTTGGGTAATTAGAATGTTTAGTGATCCTGTAATGTTTTGTAGATAAATAAGTGCAATTAGAAGTGGGAGTGATCCTACTAAGGTGTAAAATAGGAAGTATAGGCCTGCGTTTAGTCGTTCTGTTTGGCCACCTCATCGCGTAATGATAATTAGAGTTGGGACTAGGGTTGCTTCGAATAAGATGTAGAAGAAGATTAGTTCTGTGGCCGTGAATGTCATGATTAGGAAAATTTGTAGTAGAATTAGTATAGTAATATACAGTTTTTTCCGTGTACATGATTCCTTGATTAGGTGGAATTGGCTGGCAATGATTATCAGTGGGAGTAGCCATATAGTTAGTATCAGTAATGGGGTTGATAGTGAGTCTGAGAAGTAAGTTAAGGATAGGTTTAGGCTGTTATCGCTGAATTGGTTCAATAGGGGTAGGCTAATTAGGGTGATTATCAGGCTGTAGGCTGTGGTATTGATTCAGATTATATTACTTTTTGATAGTCAGACTAGGGGAATGAGTATAGCTGTAGGAAAAATAATTTTTAGCATTGTAGGAGGTTTAGGTTTTGTACGTGGTCCGCTCCATATGTGTTTGATACTATGACTAGAAGAGATAACCCTAGGGCGGCTTCACAGGCTGCGAATACCAAAAGGATAATAGGAATTATACTAGCTAGAGTTAAATGTGAGTTGAGGATTGTTACCGATATAGTCACAAATAGAGATAGTATCATGCCTTCTAGACAAAGGAGTGATGATATCAGGTGGGAGCGGTATATCAGTAGGCCTAATAGAGATACAGTAAATGCTAGAGTTATATTTATGTAGATGAGGGCCATTTGATAATTATGAGAATGATCATAATCTAATGAGTCGAAATCATTTGTTTTTGTTAAACTAATTATCAATTACTCAGCTCATTCTAATCCTTTGTGAGATCATTCGTATGCTAGGCTGATAGCTAGGAGGGAGATTAGGGTGAGTGATATAATAAGTATTACGTTCAGGTTATTTGTTTGGGAGGCTCATGGAAGTGGGAGGAGTAGAGCAATTTCTAGATCGAAGAGGAGAAATGTAATGGCTACAAGGAAGAATTTTATTGAGAAGGGGAGGCGAGCGGAGCCTATGGGGTCGAAGCCGCATTCGTATGGGCTTGATTTTTCGGCATAATAGTTTGTTTGTGGTATTCAAAAGGCAAGCAATACTAACAGGGATGCTAGTAGTGTGTTGATGAGTAGAGTTATTATTAGGTTTATTACTCTTTTTCGGGGTCGGACCGAAGCTAATTGATTGGAAGTCAATTGTACTGCTTATACTAAAAGGGTAGGAACCTCATCAATAGATAGATACGTATAGGAATAGTCAGACAACGTCTACGAAGTGTCAATATCAGGCGGCAGCTTCAAAGCCAAAGTGGTGTTTGGAGGTGAAGTGGAATTTTAGTTGTCGTATGAAACATACGAATAAAAATGTGGAGCCGATAATTACGTGTAGGCCGTGGAATCCGGTAGCCATGAAGAATGTAGATCCGTATACTCCGTCGGCGATTGTGAAAGGAGTTTCGTAGTACTCTGAGGCCTGGAGTAAGGTGAAATAACCTCCCAGTAGGATTGTAGTGAGTAGGGCTTGTAATATATTCTTGCGGTCTCCTTCCATTAGACTATGGTGGGCTCAAGTGATGGATACACCTGAAGCTAGGAGAACGGATGTATTTAGGAGAGGAACTTCTAGTGGGTTTAGGGGGTGGATGCCTGTGGGTGGTCAGCAGCCTCCTAGTTCTGGGGTTGGGGCGAGACTTGAGTGGTAGAAAGCTCAGAAGAAACCGATGAAGAAAAATACTTCGGAGAGAATAAAAAGGATTATGCCGTACCGTAGGCCTTTTTGGACAACAGGTGTGTGGTGTCCTTGGAAGGTACCTTCTCGCACAATGTCTCGTCATCATTGATATATAGTTAGTGTGTTGGCTAGTAGGCCTAGTGATAGTAGGAGGGTTGAGTTGAAATGAAATCATATTACTAGTCCGGATGTCAATAGTAGGGCTGATAGGGCCCCTGTAAGGGGCCATGGGCTTGGGTTTACTATGTGGTATGCATGGGTTTGGTGGGTCATTAGGTGTTGTCATGTAAGTACAGGCTGACTAATAAAGTAAATACGTAGGCTTGGATAAGGGCTACTGCAAATTCGAGAATTGTTAGGAGGAGTAGGATGATAAATGTAATGAGAGATGTTATTATGCTAATGTTTAGGAGTGCTAGGGTGGCCCCTCCAATAAGGTGGATGAGTAGGTGACCAGCGGTGATGTTTGCCGTTAGTCGCACTGCTAGTGCTATAGGTTGGATGAATAAGCTAATGGTTTCAATAATAATTAGCATGGGGATAAGGGGGATTGGGGTTCCTTGTGGCAGGAAGTGGGCTAATGATGCTTTTGTTTTGTGTCGGAATCCGAGGGCCACTGTCCCAGCTCAAAGGGGAATGGCCATTCCTAGGTTTATTGATAGTTGGGTTGTTGGTGTGAAGGAATGTGGTAGAAGACCTAGCAGGTTTGTTGATCCGATGAATAGGATAAGGGATATAAGTATGAGAGATCATTTTTGTCCAGTGTGGTTGTGAATAGTTATTATTTGTTTAGATGTGAGGTGAAGAATTCATTGTTGGATTGCGACTAGTCGATTATTAATCAATCGGTTGGTTGATGGGAATAAGATGCTTGGGAATATAATAATTAGAGTAACAATAGGTAGGCCTATTATCGTAGGGGTAATGAAAGAGGAGAATAAATTTTCGTTCATTTAGTTGATCAAGGGGTTGAATGTTCTGTTGCTTTTGTAATAGTAGGCTCTGGGTTTTGATAATAAATGTGTTTTGAAACTTTCAGTTGTATAATAATATATAGTGTAAGGAGCATTGATAGAATGGTGATAAATCATGTTGATGTGTCGAGTTGTGGCATGCCATCAAGGGGAGATTAACACTCCCATTCTTTAACTTAAAAGGTTAACGCTTTAAAATTAGCTTCTTAATGAAATTAGAGTATGGTTGAGGATCATTTTTCGAAGATTTTTAGTGGGACTATTTCAAGTACAATTGGTATAAAACTGTGGTTGGAGCCACAGATTTCAGAGCATTGGCCGTAATATAGGCCTGGCCGTGTAGATAATAGAGTTGTTTGGTTTAGGCGTCCTGGAATTGCGTCTGTTTTTAGGCCTAGCGATGGGACAGCCCATGAGTGTAGTACGTCTTCAGACGAAATTAGTATTCGAATTGTCAGTTCCATTGGTAGTACTACTCGGTTATCTACTTCTAGAAGACGTAACTCTCCTGGTTTTAAGTCCTGTGTTGGTACTATGTAGGAGTCGAAAGTTAGGTCCTCATAGTCTGTATACTCATAGCTTCAGTACCACTGATGGCCTATGGTTTTTACGGTTAAATAAGGGTTATTAATTTCGTCTATCATGTATAGAATTCGGAGGGATGGGAGTGCAATTATAATTAGGATTATTGCTGGCAAGATTGTTCAGATGGTCTCCACCTCTTGTGCGTCTATCGTGCTGGTATGGGTTAGGTTAGTTGTAAGCATAACTGAAATGAGGTAGAGTACGAGGGAGCTGATGAGGAAAACGATTATTAGTGCATGATCATGAAAGTGCAATAGCTCTTCTATAATGGGGGATGTTGCGTCTTGAAAACCTAGTTGGAAGGGGTACGCCATGGAGATATATAGGGGTTTAACCTATAATTTAACTTTGACAAAGTTATGTAAATTTTACTAATACCTCTCTAGTAGAGAAAGACATAATGGTTATGATGTTGGCTTGAAACCAATTGTAGGGGGTTCGAATCCTTCCTTTCTTACTTTGGATTCACATATGTTGGTTCCTCAAATGTGTGGTATGGCGGAGGGCATCCGTGAAGTCATTCTAGGTTCAGGGTTGATAATTCTACAGTTGAGACTTCCCGTTTTGATGCGAAGGCTTCTCAGATTATAAAGACTATTAAGATAACAGCTGTCAGGGAGATGAAAGAGCCTATGGAGGATACCGTGTTTCATGTGGTGTATGCATCTGGATAGTCTGAATAACGTCGTGGTATTCCAGATAAGCCTAGGAAATGTTGTGGGAAAAATGTTATATTTACACCTACAAATATAATAAGGAAGTGAATTTTTGCTCAGGTTGAGTTAAGGGTATAGCCCGAGAACAGTGGGAATCAGTGGACGAACCCTCCTATAATGGCGAAAACGGCCCCCATGGACAGGACATAGTGGAAGTGTGCTACTACATAGTATGTGTCGTGAAGGACGATGTCGAGAGAAGAGTTAGCCAGAACAATTCCAGTAAGGCCCCCTACTGTAAAGAGGAAAATGAAGCCCAATGCCCATAATATTGCTGGAGATCATTTGATATTCCCTCCATGTAGAGTGGCTAGTCAGCTAAATACTTTGACTCCTGTGGGGATGGCGATGATTATAGTTGCTGAAGTGAAGTATGCTCGTGTGTCAACGTCCAGGCCTACTGTAAATATGTGGTGGGCTCATACGATAAAGCCCAGAAATCCAATTGATATTATGGCTCATACTATACCTATATATCCGAAAGGTTCTTTTTTACCAGAGTAGTAGGTGACAATATGTGAGATCATTCCAAATCCGGGTAGAATTAGGATATATACTTCGGGGTGTCCGAAAAATCAAAAAAGGTGTTGGTATAGAATAGGGTCTCCTCCTCCTGCTGGATCGAAGAAAGTGGTGTTAAGATTTCGGTCTGTTAGCAGTATAGTAATTCCAGCAGCTAGTACAGGGAGGGAGAGAAGGAGTAGGACGGCCGTGATTAGTACTGATCAGACGAATAGGGGAGTTTGATATTGAGATAGGGCTGGGGGTTTCATATTAATAATTGTGGTAATAAAATTAATAGCTCCTAGAATTGATGAGACCCCTGCTAAGTGGAGTGAAAAGATTGCTAAGTCTACGGAGGCTCCGGCGTGTGCTAGGTTTCCGGCTAGAGGTGGATAAACTGTTCATCCTGTTCCAGCTCCGGCTTCTACTGTCGAGGATGCGAGTAGTAGTAGGAATGATGGGGGCAGGAGTCAGAAGCTCATATTGTTTATTCGGGGAAATGCTATATCAGGGGCCCCAATTATTAGTGGGATAAGTCAATTTCCGAAGCCGCCAATCATAATTGGCATCACTATGAAGAAAATTATTACAAAAGCGTGAGCTGTTACGATTACGTTGTAGATCTGGTCATCGCCCAGCAATGCTCCTGGTTGACCTAGTTCTGCTCGGATTAGTAGGCTTAGGGCAGTTCCTACTATTCCTGCTCAGGCACCAAATAATAGATATAGGGTGCCAATATCTTTGTGGTTAGTTGAGAAGAGTCAACGGTTTATGAACATAGGTAAAATGGCTGAGCAGGCATTAGACTGTAAATCTAAAGACAGGGGTGAAAGTCCTCTTTTTACCAAGCTCTGCAGTGTGTAGAACATGTCGAATTGCAAATTCGGAGAAGCAGCATAACCCCTGCCAGGGCTTCTCCCGCCTTTTTTTTTCGACGGCGGGAGAATTAGGTTGAAGCCAGTTGTGTATGGTATTTAGCTGTTAACTAAAATTTCGTGGGGTTGGAGCCCACCAATCTAGTAAGGGCTTAGCTTAATTAAAGTGATTGATTTGCGTTCAATTGATGCGGGGTGTAGACCTGCAGTCCTTAGTGTCAGGAGCTAAATGTAACTCATTTACTTAGGGCTTTGAAGGCCCTTGGTCTGGCGTTTAACCTAAGCTCCTACTCTAGAAGGCTTAGAATAGGTGACAAGGGTAGAATAAAGATTGATAGGGTGATTAGGGGTGTTAGAAGGGGTGTTGGTTTAGTATAGTTGAATTGTCATTTTATTTTTATGTTGTTTGTGGATGGAAACATTGTTAAGGATGTGGAATATGTTAGGCGCATGTAGAAAAATAAGTTTAGAAGTGCTGTGATGGCTATAACAGTGGGTATGATGATGCTGTCATTTTTTGTTAATTCTTGAATGATTATTCATTTTGGTAAGAATCCTGATAGTGGAGGTAGACCTCCTAGTGATAATATTGTTGTTAGGATAGTTGTGGTAAGTAGCGGGGTTTTGTTTCATATGTGGGATAAGGACAATGTTGTTGTTGATGAGTTTAGTATGAATAACATGAATGTTGTAGTTGTTAGAAGAATATAGATTACTAGATTTAGTAGGGCTATGGTAGGATTATATGTTATGATGGCTGTTATCCACCCTATATGTGCGATGGATGAGTAAGCCATGATTTTTCGTAGTTGAGTTTGGTTGAGTCCTCCCCAACCCCCAATGGCAATGGAAAGAATTGATATGGTGAGGAGCATGTTAAGGTTAGTTGTTGGGGCAATTTGGTATAGAATTGATATGGGGGCTAATTTTTGTCAGGTTAATAGGATTAGACCTGATGAAAGTTTAATGCCTTGGGTGACTTCTGGTACTCAAAAGTGAAATGGGGACAGCCCTAGTTTTATGGCTAGGGCTAGGGTTATAATGGTTGATGCTATTGAGTTTAGGGGTTTTGTGGTAGTTCATTGGCCTGAATACACTAGGTTGATAACGATGGCTAATATGAGTAGCATGGATGCAGTTGCTTGGGTTAAAAAATATTTTGTGGAGGCTTCTATGGATCGTGGATTATATTTCTTTATTAGAATGGGGATAATGGCTAGTATATTTATTTCGAAACCAATTCAGACTATGAGTCAGTGGGAGCTCGTTAGTACAATTATTGTTCCTAGTACGACGGTTAGTATAATTATTGTAAAAATTAGGGGGTTTATTAGTACGGGAAGGGTATAAACCAACATTTTCGGGGTATGGGCCCGATAGCTTATTTAGCTGACCTTACTTAGAATATGGTGTAATATGGTAGCACTAAGATTTTTGAATTCTTTGGAGTAGGTTCGAGTCCTATTATTCTAGAAATAAGGGGATTTTCACCTCTATTATTTACTCTATCAAAGTAACTCTTTTATCAGACATATTTCTTATGTTTGTGGTGGGATGCTTGCTATAGTAATTGGCATGGCTACGTGTCATATACATAGGGCTAGGGTGAGGGGGAGAAAATTTTTTCATAGTAAGTGTATTAGTTGATCATATCGAAATCGTGGGTACGATGCTCGGATTCATAGGAAGAACACGGTTAGTAAGAGAGTTTTAATAATTAAGTTTGCTGAGTATAGTTCTGGTATTGTGGGGTTGTGGAATGCGCCCATGAATAAGATTGCGGTAAGGGTATTTATTATAATAATGTTGGCATATTCGGCCATAAAAAAGAGGGCAAATGGGCCTCCGGCGTATTCTACGTTGAACCCTGAGACTAGCTCTGATTCTCCCTCGGTTAAGTCAAATGGGGCTCGATTTGTTTCTGCTAGTGTGGAAATGAATCATATCATGGCTAACGGTCATGAGGGTAAGATTAGTCAGATATATTCTTGGGTGATAATTAGGGTTGATAGTGAGAAGGATCCACTTAGTAGTAGGACTGATAAGAGGATAATTGCTAAGGTGACTTCGTAAGAGATTGTTTGTGCTACCGCTCGTAGGGCTCCAATTAGGGCATATTTTGAGTTTGAGGCCCACCCCGATCATAGGATAGAGTAGACGGCTAGGCTGGATATGGCTAGCATAAATAGTACGGCTAAATTTATGTTAATTAGAGGATGTGGTATAGGGAGGGGAATTCATATTGTTAGGGCGAGGGTTAAGGCTAGGATGGGGGCGATAATAAATATAAGTGGAGAAGATGTTGATGGGCGTAGGGGCTCTTTGGTAAAGAGTTTTACGGCGTCAGCTGCGGGTTGGAGGAGTCCGTATGGGCCTACTACATTAGGTCCTTTACGGAGTTGTATGTAGCCTAAGACTTTTCGTTCAACAAGGGTAAGAAATGCGACGGCTAGTAGAATTGGAACAATTAGTGCTAGAAGATTAATAATGTACATGTTGTTAGGAAGAGGAGTTGAACCTCTGATTATAAAGGCTTAAATTTTATGCAATTACCGGGCTCTGCCATCCTAACATTAGCCCTGTTCTCGGGCGTTGATATATGTATTATTAAATACTAGATTAAGATTATATCATCTATTGGTTTAAAGGCGCTTATGTTAAGTTGGCCTTGTTTCTCTTGTCCTTTCGTACTAGGAGAAACCATGTAATAGATAGAAACCGACCTGGATTACTCCGGTCTGAACTCAGATCACGTAGGACTTTAATCGTTGAACAAACGAACCATTAATAGCGGCTGCACCATTGGGATGTCCTGATCCAACATCGAGGTCGTAAACCCTATTGTCGATATGAACTCTTAAATAGGATTGCGCTGTTATCCCTAGGGTAACTTGTTCCGTTGATCAAAAGAGATTGGATCACTGAATGATAAGGGGTTTCGACTTGTTAGTCTAGACTGTATCACTCGGGAGTTATTTTATATTCCGAGGTCACCCCAACCTAAATTGCTAGTCCAGTAAAAGTTGGTTTATTTTCCTTAGAAGTGTGGTGCTTAATTTTGTGGGCTAGTTAATTAAAGCTCCATAGGGTCTTCTCGTCTTATTTGTGAATTCCCGCCTCTTCACGGGAAGGTCAATTTCACTGATTGGAAGTAAGAGACAGTAAAACCCTCGTGTGGCCATTCATACAAGTCCTTATTTAAAGAACAAATGATTATGCTACCTTTGCACGGTCAGGATACCGCGGCCGTTTAACGGATGTCACTGGGCAGGCAGTGCCTCCAATAATTGTAATGCTGGAGGTGATGTTTTTGGTAAACAGGCGGGGTTTGTGTTTGCCGAGTTCCTTTTACTTCTTTTAATCTTTCCTTTGAGTGCACTCCTGTGTTGGGTTAACAGTTGTATTAATAAATATTTTAGTTGGGGCGTGTATTTATTTTACTGTTAATTATCAGTGGGGGATCCGTTCTGATATAAGCTTGTGCAAGGAGAAATTAGTTCTTGTTACTCATATTAACAGTATTTCTTCTACTTCAAAGTAGAATAGTCCAGTATTAGGCTAGGAGTTCGCAGATAATTATTTAGATTATGGGTAGGAGGTCGTTGAGCTTGAACGCTTTCTTAATTGGTGGCTGCTTTTAGGCCAACTATGGGGTTTTGGGGGCTTACTCTCTAGTAAAGGTTGTATCCTGTTTCTAAAAGGCTGTACCCTTTTAGATTATATTTTAAGTCTGCATTTTAGTTGTGGGTCTTTTAGGCAGGCTTAAAGTTGAACTAAAATTCTATTCTGGACAACCAGCTATCACCAGGCTCGGTAGGCTTTTCACCTCTACCTAAAAGTCTTCTCACTATTTTGCTACATAGACGAGTTTGCTCTTTAGCTGCTTTTGGGTAGCTCGTCTGGTTTCGGGTTAGTTGGCTTAAGTTCTCTTTGTCAAGTTGTTCTAGTTAAATCATTATGCAAAAGGTACAAGGGGTAAGCTTTGCTGTTCTTTACTTTTAATAAGTCTTTCATCTTTCCCTTACGGTACTTTCTCTATAGCGCCAGATTAGAATTTCTATCTCCTATACTTTAATGGGGTAAATGTTTTGGTTTATTTGGGAGTGGTAGTTGTGTGGGAAGTTGGTGTGGGCTAGCATTTGTTCAAAGCGACTACTATTATATAGTATCTTCTGGGTGTAGGCCAGGTGCTTTACCATAAGCTACACTTTGATTTTTCCAAGCGCACTTTCCAGTACGCTTACCTTGTTACGACTTATCTCCTCTTGTAAGTGTGTACACTCGTCAATAGGATTAATTAATTGTACTTAAGTACTTGAGGAGGGTGACGGGCGGTGTGTGCGTGCTTCATGGCCTTATTCAATTAAGCTCTCTATTCTTAATTTACTACTAAATCCTCCTTCCGTTTTCGGTTTCACGAAAAGTTCCGTCATGTTCTATATTAGAAAATGTAGCCCATTTCTTCCCGGTCCATGAGCTACACCTTGACCTAACGTTTTTATGTTATATGGTTTGGCTTACTGTGGTTCCTTTTTAGGGTTTGCTGAAGATGGCGGTATATAGGCTGTATTAGCAAGGACTGGTGAGGTTTATCGGGGTTTATCGATTACAGAACAGGCTCCTCTAGATGGATATAAAGCACCGCCAAGTCCTTTGAGTTTTAGGCTGTTGCTAGTAGTACTCTGGCGAGTAGTATTGTTGCGATAACTACTGAGGTTTATGGCTGAGCATAGTGGGGTATCTAATCCCAGTTTGTGTCTTAGCTTTCGTGTGTCGAAATGTTTAAAGTCACTTTCGTGGTTTATTTTTGTCTGAGCTAAAGCTTTCTACGGCATAGCTCGGATTTAACTTTATTGACGGGGGGTTTCTAAACACGCTTTACGCCGTATGTCTATTAGCTCGGGTTAATCGTATGGCCGCGGTGGCTGGCACGAAATTTACCAACCCTGGGTTAGCGTGGCTTAGTCAAACTTTCGTTTATGGCTTAATTTTTATCACTGCTGTATCCCGTGGGGGTGTGGCTAGGCAAGGCGTCGTGAGCTACTGTGGTAGTGTGCTTGATACCCGCTCCTTCATTGTCAGTTAGTGATTTGAAGGGCATCTTCACTGGAATGCGGATACTTGCATGTGTAATCCTGCTAAAAGCTAATAGAAAGGCCGGGACCAAGCCTTTGTGTTTATGGAGTATTAAATACTCATCTAGGCATTTTCAGTGCCTTGCTTTGGGCTTAAGCTACATTAAC